GAGTGGGGCAATACTTCTCTTAATTAACAATTAAGCGCTTTTTATAAGCTACCCTCTCTTTTTTAATTTTCGCTCCCGCCCCACTAATAAAAAAATTTCAAACACCAAAAGGCAGAGCCTAGACTAGTCTTTCTTCTGATTTGCAGTCAGAAACCCCTTAAGGAGACTCCAAATAATAAAAATTTTTGGGACCAAAATAAGCAGAAATAGTGGACCCAAATGAAATCCTCCCACCCCATAAACAACCTCCTTGACTGAGTGAAAAGCTGAAATCTGGCTTCTAACAGATCCGTGAGACACCTGACTATAGAGGAACAAAGAGTAAGCCCCCACAATAAAAGCAACAACTGCCAACACTGGCCCCGAAGAAATAGAAGAAAAAATTGCCCTAGAAACCAGCATAATTTCCCTCAAAAGGTTAATAGAGGGGGGGGCTGACATGTTAACAGAATTAAAAAAGAATCACATTAAAATTAGTCTTGGACTAACAACCAACAATCCCTTAGTAACCATAAATCTTCGGGAGTTAGTAGCCCCATACCAGTTGTTAGCTAAAGCAAATATGGCCGAAGAACAAACTCCATGGGAAACCATTAGAGCCAAAGCCCCGCCCAACCCCAAAGACAAGCTAGAAACCACCCAAACAATCAAAAGGCCCATATGCCCAATTGAAGAATAGGCAATCAAAGACTTTATATCAGATTGGCGTAAACAAATCATCCCAGTAACAACCCCCCCCCATAGAGAAACCCTAAAAAGACCTGGAAGAACACTAGAATTGAGCTTTAATAATGGAAGGCCTACTCGTAGCAATCCATACCCCCCCAGCTTTAATAGCAGCCCCGCTAAAACCATAGACCCCGCTACCGGAGCTTCAACATGAGCCTTGGGAAGCCATAAATGGGCCATATACATTGGTATTTTTACAAGAAAAGCCACTAAACAAGCTAACCACCAGGTTGAGAGAACCAAGTCAGAAGAGAAAATAACCCGCTTAGTCATCATGAAAAAAAATCTCGAATGAAAATTTAGTCGGTGGAAAAAAATTAAACAACCCAATAAAGGCATAGACCCCACTAAAGTGTATATTAGTATGTACATAGAAGCCTGAACCCGCTCCGGCTGGTATCCCCAAACCATAATTATCATCAGGGTCGGAATTAGAGAGGCCTCAAACAAAATAAAAAACAAAAGACTCGAGTCCACTGAAAAACACAGGATTAAAATTGTGGTTAGAACAGCCACAGTAACAGTAAACTTCTTAGAAGACTTCACCCCGAACGGAGTAGCCTGGACCATAACAACTGAAATCCAGAAAGACAAAACAACCAGAGGCTTAGAAACTCCATCCCTAGTAAATACCGAACTAGGACTTACCTCCATAAGAGAGGGCAAAAACAAGTCTAAAATGGAAAAAAAACTACCCACCAACATAGCATTAACAAAAATACTTGGTACAAACTTTTTTTGAGCCACAACAACTCCAACAACCCCCATGACTATAACTCTGAAACTCATGGTAGAAGAACTCATTTGAAGATTTACAGTCTCCCGTTTTCTATTAAACTACTCTACCAAGAGAGCCTATAGATAATAATACACTCGGGAATCAAAACAGATAAAGTCACTGGGAGATAACACTTTCAAGTCAGTCCCATCAGCAAATCATAGCGCAACCGAGGTAACGCCCCCCGCACCCATACAAAACAAAAGGTAATAACCCCAACTTTTACCCACAACAAATACCTTCCCAAAAACAAGATAGAAGTTAAAAAAGACAAAAAAATAATTCTGATATATTCCCCCATAAAAATTAAAGCAAAACCTGCTCCCCCGTACTCGATATTAAACCCTGACACTAACTCTGACTCTCCCTCTGCAAAATCAAATGGAGCTCGGTTAGTCTCTGCTAAAGAAGTGACAACCCACATCACTAAAATAGGAGGGAACAACAAAACTCCCCAGGGAATTCCGGGCATCTTTAAAAAATCATACACCATAAACAAGCACAACGGTATTAAGATAACTAAAACTATTGTAACCTCGTATGAAATGGTCTGGGCCACTCTTCGAACCGCCCCCAAGAGAGCATACTTAGAATTTGAAGCTCACCCAGCCATAAAAACTGGGTAAACACTAAGCCTTGAAACACACAAAAAAAACAAAGCCCCATGACCCAAATGAACCCTCCCTACCGAATAGTAATTCACCCACATCAATAGCGCCAAAGACAAAGCCAAACCCGGAGCAACAAAAAACCCCCACCTAGAATACATAGGACTAGCCATCTCCTTAGCCAAAAGCTTCACAGCATCTAAAAAAGGCTGGAGAACCCCTGCATACCCCACCTTATTAGGGCCTTTACGAATCTGAATATAACCCAAAATCTTCCGTTCTGTCAGGGTAAAAAAAGCTATGGCCAACAAAATTGGGACCATAACTATCACTCTATACACAACACCCACCAAGGGACATAACTGACTGCTAATCCCCAAAACTAATGTTCTTATTAAACTACCCCCTGTATTACAGGATTTTACTCCTTTTCAGGGCTTAAACCTGATGCACTGATCTGCCACTGCAACTTATTAGAAAGGACCTCTTATCATTGGGGCATGAACCCAACAGCTTTCTTAGCTTATCTAACATAGGCTCACCTTCCGGTAAGCCTACTTTGTTACGACTTATCTCCGCTTTCGTGGAGAGCGACGGGCGATTTGTGCACATTTTATTGCTTCATTCATAATCCTTCTACTCTATTACTTTTAAGTTCTAAAAATTATTATACATTCCTCTCTTGATAGGAAATGAAACCCATCTCACCTTTTCTATAGGCTGCACCTTGACCTGACATTCTGGCAAAAACCATTCTGCCCACTCTTTAGAAGTGAGCCAAAGACGGAGGTATACAGGCTGGTAACTAAGAAAAGTAGCGAAAGTCGTGGATCATCGATTCTAGGACAGGTTCCCCTAATAAGTTAAAACGCCGCCAGGTCCTTTGGGTTTTAGTACTGCCGTAGTTCCCTAGTCATCAGCATTTAAGCTTAGCATAGCGGGTACCAAATCCCGGTTTGGGAGCTAAGTTTCGCGGGAAATCACAAGACAACTTAGAACTCTTAGACTTTATATTTTACCATCCTATTAGCAATCCTACCTTCGCGAGCATCCGCACCACTAATTAATTTGATTTTAGCCACTATGTATAACCGCGGTTGCTGGCACAAAGTTAACAGGCCATAAAATTCTAGGCTGAATCCAAACTTATTTGATAATCAATGCTAACTACTGGTGTAGACAAAGCATTAGGAAACCTAATACTTCCCCTGGAAACCTTTAGAACCGCCAGGAAGCTAGAATGCAAAAACTACCATGTAACTCCAGAATAAACCCAAATCCAAGCCAGAACCAAACTCTAAACCAGAACCCAACTAGGCTAACCCTATTGCTCTCGCTAACCTGGCAAAATAAAAATTATATTAATTCCTCTACCCAAACTCTTTGATGCCAACAATCCTTTCGTACTAATTGGCAAGATAATAGATCAAGGACAGAAACCAACCTGGCTCACGCCGGTCTTAACTCAGATCGTGTAAAGTTTTAAGGGTCGAACAGACCCGCTCCCTAGCCTTCTGCAACTAGGGGCGCCTTTAGTCCAACATCGTAGGTCGCAACCCCTTCTTTCGATTAGAACTCTCCAGAAGGATTACGCTGTTATCCCTGAGGTAGCTTATAATCGTAAAACGGAAAAATCTGAAACACTCTACTAAAGGATATTATTAGTCATTCCTCTGTTGCCCCAACAAAAGTGTTACGTTTAGGCTACACTCAAGCTCCCAGGGTCTTTTTGTCCTATGAAAAAATTTGGGCCTCTTCACCCAAAAGTCAATTTCTAGATATTGTAGGGAGACAGCTAGTCCCCGTTTTACCTTTCATTCCATCCTACAATTACTAGGCTAATGATTATGCTACCTTTGTACGGTTAGGCTACCGCAGCCGTTTACTAAGCACCGGGCAGGATAAACCTCCCATTAGTCCGAGAGGCGATGTTTTTGATAAACAGGCGAAGACTAAAATTTGCCGGGTTCCTTCCCACAATTATTTTTTTTTCTACAACTTTCTTCCTAAATACTCATCCCGGCATTATTAAGATAGAACAAATTCTTCCACCAATTCAGGTTATCAACCAGGATTTACTACTATTAATAGCACTACAATAACGTTAGCGGCTGCTTCTAAGCCTACCAAACTAAACAAGTTAAATCCCTAGGTCATATCGGGAGTTTACCCCCCCGATCTTACTTCTTAGAAAGAGCCCTATTCTTTTCTCCCTGAAAACCAGATATAACCCCTTTTGGCAGGGATTTCCCCACTTTGGCCCCCTCTAAAAATTAATTTTTACTCAACCCTAAATGTTCCTAACAGGAGGGCAAAAGCTCAAGAGGTTTCGGGGTTTCCAAATTCTAGGAACCTACTAGCCGAACCATGATACACAAGGTAACTGTCTTAAACAATTCTTTTTTATTTTTGTCTTGTCTTCTCAGTCTGTCCTATCTAAAGAAGCTTGGCTCACTCCCTATTAGTCCTAAGCCAATCGTACTATCTATACTAACCAAGCACCCAAGCACCCAACCCAAGAATAAATCGGGAGTAATAAACTCCATACAAATAGGCATAAAAGAGTGGTTTGCCCCACAAATTTCAGAACACTGCCCATAGTATACCCCCACCACATTAGAAAACAACCTCAACCTATTAAGACGTCCGGGGATAGCATCCAACTTAACCCCCAATGAAGGAATGGACCAAGAATGAATCACATCTGCGCTTGTAACCAGCGCCCGAACATGAGACCCACAAGGTAATACCAACCGGTTATCAACCTCCAACAATCGAAAGTCCCCCGAAGCCAAGTCTCCAGGGGCCACCATATAAGAGTCAAATATTAGACCCCCCCCTGGGGCATCAGAATATTCATACCTCCAAAACCACTGGTGGCCCACCACCTTCAAAGTTAAAGAAGGGTCCAAAATATTATCAGACATATAAAGCAAATTTAGAGAGGGCAAGGCCAAAAAAACCAAAACCACCGCAGGCAATAATGTCCAAGCAAACTCCAACCGGTGACTCTCTAAAATATTACGGGAAGAAAAACAACCCCTTAAACATGGGAGAGAAATATATATAACAATAACCAAAATAGCTACCACACCCATTATAACATAATCATGAAAAAAAATAGTTTGCTCTATTACAGGTGAGATTCCATCTTGCAACCAGTAAGCCATAACTTAAAACCCTGTAACCAATGGAATTATAAACATTCCCACCACAAAATAAAGTCTATAAAACTGGCCTATAACCTTGTTTATCATCAAAATCTTATACCCCAGAGAAACATACGCAAAAAGACTTAAAACAGACAGAATCGTCACTATAAAAGCAAGACCCCTTACTTGTCCTTGAACCAACCCCCCTACAACCCTCCACTTTAACATAAACCCCACCGTAGNAGGGAACCCACCCAGTCCCACTAAAAAACAAAGCCCCCAGGACCTAACTTTTCCTCCCGGATAACTGAAAAATAAAATTAGACCCAGCATAATAAAAAAGTAAACCCTGTAAAAAAATCCTAAATATCCAGGACAATACAAAATTACCAGCAACATCCACCCCGTCTGATTAATAGAAGAAAAAGCTAAAACTCGACGAATAGCCGCCTGCCCAACAATTCCAAAAGCCCCCCACAACACTGAAACCACCCCACACACCAAAAGCCCCCTAAACCGTCTGGTCAGCAACAACAGGGGGACTATTTTTAGAACTACTAAAACCAAAAAACAATTAAACCAAGAAACCTCATCTACAACTATAGGAACTCACATATGAAAAGGGGCAGCCCCCATCTTAACAAGTAACCCGGAAGTAACTAGCAAAACCCCGATCAACACTAAATAGGACCCAATCTCTTGAAACAAAAAGTAAGTGAAAGCCCTATAAATCTCTGTACAAGACCTAGAACAAGATAAAAGCACTACAAAACAAATCCTTCTAACCTCAAATCCCACCCAAACCAAAATCCAGTTAGAAGCAGCCAAGGACAACCCTACTTCCCCAAAAACTCCGGCGTAAAGAACAATGTCTAACAAAGAATAAGAAGATCTCTCCTCTGGTTTTGGTTAGAAGCCTAAACTCTTTTATTCTACCACTTCCAAACCCTACTTTTCTTCCTTTCTAGTTTTTCATCTCTAGAACAACCGTATATTCCATCCCACCACACTAAACTTGACCAAACTAAAACAAATAGAATCCTAAAAACATACAAACCAGACCATCCTATTGGAGACAACTGAGGAATTAAGTACTGCCCTGGCTACTTAAGACCGACAAACTTATATTATTTATTAACTAAGTACTTAACTACCTCAACAATAAATGTTAATATATAAAAAAATTCATACAACATCAACAAAATGTCAATACCACGCAGCCGCTTCGAACCCAAAATGATGAGAAGAAGAAAGATGGTACTCCCAATGACGAAAAAGGGTGACCCCCAAAAAAATCCTCCCGATTATTACATGAGCCCCATGAAACCCTGTTGCCACAAAAAACACCGACCCAAAAACACTATCAGAAGCAGAAAAAGAAGTAACTCTATACTCCTGCAATTGAAGTTTAGTAAAATACACCCCCAAAACCACCGTAAAAAACAATCACCAAAAACCATCCTTATGAACCCCACCAATAATCCTATGATGGGCCCAGGTCACAGTTGCCCCCGAAGCTAGCAGCACTAAAGTATTAAGCAAAGGAACCCCTAGAGGATTTAAAGTCTTAATCCCCACCGGAGGTCAAACCCTTCCCAGCTCATAAACAGGGGATAGAGCCGAATGAAAATAAGCTCAAAAAAAAGCAAAAAAGAAACACACCTCCGACACAATAAATAAAATTATACCAAACCGAAGCCCACGAACTACAAAAGATGTGTGGAACCCCTGATAAGTTCCCTCACGAACCACATCCCGCCACCAAAACAATATCGTCCTAATAATTAATACTCCAGCCACCTCTATTACTACTATAGAACCCCCGTGCATCCACACCGCCAGACCAACAGTCAACCCTAATCCCCCAACAGCCCCGACTAAAGGCCAAGGCCTGACTTCCACTAAATGAAAAGGAGTTCGAACCATACGCCATAGAAAACTTCCTTCTGCTTGGAAGGCAGACATACCCAAATACTGATGGCGCATATATTAACAAGATTTAAGATTTATTCTTCCTCCTGACCGGAGAAGAGCCACCAAAACAGCCAGCCCTAAACTAGCCTCACAAGCCCCCACTACCAGCAACCCCAACCCTAAATAGGGCTCATACTCTCCAGGACCTACTATTACAACTAAGACAGCCCTCAACATCAAAGCCTCTAAACAAATTAGAAGATTTAAATAGTGACCACGATTAGAAAGTAGCCCCCTAAAAGCCAAAAAGCAAAATCTCAAAGAGAAAATAGGCCGCAAGCACTTGCTTCTGATTGCTTTCAAGGCAATTCTAATACGACCATTAGAAGGGGAACACCATTCTTAGAGTAAAAATCTAAAGCTTTTCTTAAGCTACCTTCCACGGATTGCTCCTGCAACTCTAGCTTGAAGGGCTAGCGTGTATAAACACCCAACCCGCATAAGGATATGATCATCTGTACATCTTCAGTGTAAAGCTTTTTTTAAGCTACTTATACCCTCTTAATCTTTCGGGCCGAAACCAAACGCATTAGTCTCATGCTCCAAGGAAGATTAGGGGTCTCCCCTCTATGGCTTACAAGACCACTTGCTAGTAGCTTCCTAACCAGACCATCCAATCCAAGCACCCTTCAACCCACTCATAAATTGCCCCCCCCACTAAAATCAAAAAAAAAAGCATTATCCACGGAGCCCACCCAAATCTACAGACAATAAAGGGAAGAGGAAGCACCAGAGCCAACTCAATGTCAAACACCATAAATACCACTGCCATCAAAAAAAATCGAAAAGAAAACGGAGACCGAGAAGACTCCTTAGGGTCAAATCCGCACTCAAACGGAGACATCTTAGACCAGCTCCAATTTCTCTTAAAAGAAATAGCAACAGAAACCAAATACACAGCTAAAGGAATTAGCCCCGAAAGAACGAACATAAACAAAATCACAGAGTTATTAGTTCTACTAAACGCATCCAGTATCAAGGGACACAACTAACCCCATAAAAAGGGACGAAGAGGAGCCTTATAATAGTGACAAAGTATAGCCACTACCAATAGCGCCATCAAAAGAAACCCCCCATAACAGATCAGGATTCTAAACCTAACCTCTTCCAACACCTGAGACCCATTTTTCTCTGGCTCTAACAAAGAAACCCCCGACGTACCTGAAGACCCAAAACCACCAACTAAAAAAACCACTAATCCAACTCTCAAGCCCGACCACACAGAAACCACCCCCTTCCCCCCAAAATTTGGGGTTATTGCAGTTATATACCCAAATATCACTAAGATCCCACCAATATAAATAATAAAAACTACCAAACTAAACCAGACCTGCAACTCTACAGCGACAATCAAACAACATAGAAGTCTAACCACTAGTAAAGAAACCCCCAATCCCGCAGGATGAACAATAACCCTAAATAAAACTATTAAACCAATTAATACTGAACCAAAATAATCCATTGCACTAGGATCACTCCCTTCTCTAATTGCAAATTAGACCTTTTAGATAAAGTATAGTGCTAACTCACCCACAAAACAACCCCCGCCAGAACTCACCCCCTAAAAAAAACTAAAGGCTTAAGAGTTCTCTCTTGAAAGTTCCACCTATACCCAAATACAGGCCCTAAAATATACCCCGAACTCTTTGCCGTAGTATACTCATTTCACCCCTGATCCAGAACTTTTGTTATACTACCGGACCTCCCCAACCCATAGCCAACCACAGGTAAACTCAAATCCTTTAGAAACCACATTTGCATCAGTAAGAAGTTGACCCTATACCCTCGAATCCCGTAAACCAAAACAAATCCCCTCAGTAAAACACCTCCCCCGATAGACAAAATTGGCACCAAAAACAACTCCCAAGACAAAACAACCACCTCATAAGAAGGGACTAAAACCCGACTTATAACTGCACCCCCCAAAACTGACCCAATAGACAAAACTAACATAGGAACACCCATAATCTTGTCTTGGTCCCTTAGACAACTAAGGCCCCCTTGACTTGAAACCCCCCATAACATGTAATAGGCTATACGAATACAATATGAAGCTGTTAAATTCAGTCTAATCAAAAAAAGAACTAAAACCAAAATGGGAAAGCCTCTTACAACTCTTCTCTGGATAATTATGTCCTTCGAATAGAAAGCCGCCAAAAACGGAGTCCCCCTTATGGCCAGAAAAGAAACATTCATAGAAGCAACTGTAACTGGAAATTGACTTCAAAGCATTCCTACTGATCGCAAGTCCTGAGACCCTCCATGCCTGTGGATAACATTGCCCACCCCTAAAAAGAGAAGAGCCTTAAATAAAGAGTGCATAACCAAATGAAACAAACAAATTTCTGGGCTTATTAGAACTAAAGAACAAAATATTAAGCCCAACTGACTCAAAGTTGACAAAGCTACAACTTTTTTTAAATCTCTCTCCACCAAAGCAACCCTCCTAGCCATCAAAGTAGTAGAAACCCCAAGCAAGAGAACCACCCCTCAAACAAATCTAGAAGAAAACAACATCCCATGGAACCGAATCCCCAAATAAACCCCAGCAGTAACTAAAGTAGAAGAGTGAACCAAAGCTGAAATAGGAGTTGGAGCAGCCATAGCCGCTGGCAACCACGAAGAAAAGGGGATCTGAGCCCTCTTAGTAGAAGCAGCTACCACCACTAGGACCCCCAAAACCACCCCAATCATTTCCCGATACAAAATTCTCCAATGACCAAAGCATAAAAACCCAGCAATAACCAACACTAAACAGGCATCTCCAACCCGATTTATCAAAGCAGTAATCATTCCAGAAGCTAACGACTTCTTATTCTGATAGTAAATAACTAAACAAAAAGAAATTAATCCTAGACCATCCCACCCCAAAAGTAAGGAAACCAAGTTAGGCACATAAATTAAAATATTCATCCTCACCACAAATAAAACTGTGATTAAGCCAAATCGCCGGGGGAAAACCTCTCCGGCCATATAAGAATGAGAATATCAAAAAACTAAACCAGAAATCAGTAACACCACCAAAGAAAAAAAAATCCCTATCTTATCCAGTAAAACCGGAAGAAAAAAAGACACAGGGCCAACCGAAAACAACTCCCACTCTAGAAGAACCACCCTAAAATAGCTACAAGAAATACCCAAGGGGACAAGCATTAAACTTCTTGTCACCAAAACCAAAGACAGGCTCTTAAAAACAGTCACAGAGTCTAGATCTCCTATTTTCAGCTTTGAAGGCTGACAGTTTAATTAACTTAAAACTCCCTGTAAAAAGGAATCAACCTGCCCCAAGCCCCAAAAACTTGTGTGCCCTACACCATATACAGATTAACCAGAGTGATCCTCGGCATATAGAGACAACAGCAAAAAAAAAATATACCCCTGAACCATACAAACCATAATTTCAAACAAGATGTATATTACAGCCGGAACACATAAACCAAAAAAACAAAGCCCTCTAAAAGGAAGTATTATTATTCCCCACAACCCGAGTACAACATGCCCCACAGCCATATTAGCTGCTAAACGAACAGTCAAAGTCAAAGGACGAATAAGCAAACTTACAAAATCTACTAAAATAAGAAAAGGATTTAGCCACCAAGGAGCCCCAGAAGGAAGCATATGTCCAACAGTTCTGTAAAACCCATAAAAAATTCTCGACAAGATAAGACCTAACCAAACTGTAAGCCCCACTGTAAAATTTGGCAATAAATGAGTAGAAACCCCAAAAACTATCGGAAACAAACCCATTAAATTTAAACTTATAACCAAAAAAAATAAGGGCCCAACAACCCCTGAAAACCCGGAAATCCGGGACCCCTTTCCCTGTTTTAGCTGCCCTATAGAGATCCCTATCGCCATACGAAGAACGACCTGAAACCTCCTCGGAGCACTTCAGACTCCCCCCACGGACACTAAAACCATAACAAGCGGAACCCCCCAGCACATCATAGCCCCCCAACGGTTTATGTTCTGAAAATCTAAAGAAGAAAACAACTCCCCCAACATAGGAATGACTTAAAACTTAGTATCTTCAGGGCCACATCCTAAAATCTTAATTTAGACTATTTAAGCAACAATACAACACTCTATCCCAAACCTTCTCAGAAAGCGGGTACAAAAAAAAAAAAAAAAAATACACTACTGTCAACTCCAGACCCAACCTAGTATAGGGCCTTTCTACAGGCCTATGCCCAATCCAAGTTAAAAGGACCATGACCGAAACAAAACCCCAAAATAAAAACTGACTAAGAGGGTATATTCTCCTTCCCTGAAACTTGCCAGTGTAGAGTAAAGGAACCCCAAATAGGATGAGCAGCCTAGAAAATATTACAACTACCCCCCCCACCTTGTTAGGAATGGACCGCAAAATAGCATAGACCCATAAAAAATACCATTCTGGCATGATATGGGTTGGGGTAACCAGCGGATTAGCAGGAGCGAAGTTTTCTGGGTCAGACAGGAAATAGGGCCACAAAAAAGCCCCTCCCAAAATTAAAAATCCAACCCCTAAAACTCCCACAAAATCCTTTCTAGTGTAGAAAGGGTGGAATGGGACTAGCCCCCCAGAAGAAACCTTAACTCCCAAAGGATTAGAAGAACCTGTCTCATGGAGCAGGAAAATATGGACCAGAACTAATCCTACTAAGACTATGGGAAGAAGAAAATGCAATGTATAGAAACGTGTCAGTGTAGGCCCCCCAACTGAAAACCCCCCCCACAACCAGATCACAAGACTTTTACCTAAATATGGGATAGCTGAAAAAATATTAGTAATTACAGGTGCCCCCCAAAAAGACATTTGTCCCCATGGCAAAACATACCCTAAAAACGCAGTAGCTATAGAAGCGATAAAAATAACAACCCCAACCCCCCACACTGCCGCCAAAGAAAATGAACCGTAATAGATCCCCCGTCCCATATGACAGTACAAAAGAAAAAAAAATATTGAAGACCCCCACACATGAACTAGACGAATCACCCAACCCCCATTAACATCTCGCATAATATGGTCGATTGACATAAAAGCAAGGTCCCTCCTAGGTAAGTAGTGTATGGAAAGAAAAACCCCCCTTAAAATTTGTAGAGTCAATACAGCCCCCAAAAGCGAACCAAAATTTCAAGACGCAGAAAGATTGACCGGTATTGGCACATCTAATACTCTCCGAACAGACCGCAACATCAGAGCACCAAAGGATCTTCCCAGTGTAAGGGGGAGGCATCTTAATGCTTTGCTCTGACTAAACAACCAACTTCGGAGCCTCTATATTAGTGTGAAAACTTCGGGGAGATGAGTAACAAGCCGTCTCTTGACTCCTTGAAACCCACCTTACAAACATGCATGGTCGAGCCTTCATTAGTCCTTCCCATACAATCACCAAAAACATCAGCATAGCAGCAAAAGAAATAATTCTACCCAAAGATGACATAACATTTCACCCGACATAGGCATCCGGGTAGTCAGAATACCGGCGAGGCATCCCAGCAAGCCCAAGAAAGTGCTGCGGAAAAAATGTTAGATTAACCCCGACAAATATGACTAAAAAATGGGCCTTAAGCCACCGAGGGTGAAGTGTGACCCCACAAAATAAGGGGAATCAGTGGATAAACCCAGCAAATAAAGCAAAAACCGCCCCCATTCTGAGAACATAATGAAAATGGGCGGTAACATAGTAAGTATCGTGAAGAACCGTATCCAAAGAAGAATTAGCTAAAACCACCCCAGTTAACCCCCCAATAGTAAATAAAAAAATAAACCCTAGAGACCACCACAGCTGAGGAGGGAACTGGTCTCTTGACCCGTGTAAAGTGGCCAACCACCTGAAAACCTTAATCCCAGTAGGAATAGCGATTACTATAGTAGCAGAAGTAAAGTAAGCCCGAGTATCCACATCTATCCCAACAGTAAACATGTGATGAGCCCAAACAACAAACCCCAGCAACCCAATAGACAGCATAGCATAAATCATCCCTAGATGGCCGAATGCTTCCTTCTTCTTAGAAAAAGAAATAACAGTACGAGAAATAATACCAAATCCTGGCAGGATAAGGATATAAACTTCCGGATGACCAAAAAACCAAAATAAGTGCTGAAAAAGAACCGGGTCTCCTCCCCCCGCCGGATCGAAAAAAGAAGTATTAAAATTTCGGTCTAATAAAAGCATAGTAATAGCCCCAGCCATTACCGGAAGAGAGAGCAACAGAAGACCAACTGTATTAAGAACTGATCACACGATTAACGGAACATTCTCCATTTTAAACCCGCCGGGCTTCATGTTTATAACAGACCCAATAAAATTAATAGCCCCCAAAATCGAAGAAGCCCCTGCCAAATGCAAAGAAAAAATAGCCAAGTCTACAGCTGGGCCCCCATGGGCCCCCACCCTAGATAGCGGGGGGTACACCGTTCAACCAGTTCCTGCACCAGCCCCCATTGCAGCAGACCCAAGAAGCAAAAGAAGAGCCGGAGGCAAAAGCCAAAACCTTATGTTATTTATCCGAGGGTACGCCATGTCTGGAGCCCCAATCATCAGAGGAATGAGTCAATTCCCGAATCCCCCGATTATAACCGGCATAACCAGAAAAAAAATTATAACTAAAGCATGAGCTGTAACGATAACATTATAAAGCTGGTCATTTCCAAGCATTCTCCCGGGCTGTCCCAATTCTGCCCGCACTAGTAACCTTAGAGCTAAGCCCACCAACCCAGACCACACACCAAAAATAAAATATAAAGTCCCAATATCCTTATGATTTGTTGACATAAACCAACGTTGCAG